CGGAAAAAAAGTTGCACGTGTCCGATGGATCAGAAAAGGTAGGGTTCCCCTACAAACCATTCGCGCTAAAATTGATCATTGTTCCTATACAGTTCGAACTATCTATGGAGTATTAGGCATAAAAATTTGGATATTTGTAGACGGAAAATGATGGACCTTTTTTTGTCTTACCATTCTATCCAGTGATAGAACAAAAAATGAAAAACTGTTTTATTTTCCTCCTGCTTGTTGTGTTGAATCAAATATGAGCTTAATTCTTTTAATTCTATAGGGATGAATAAAAATTTGATTTACATTTTTGGTAGAATTGCTATGCTTAGTGTGTGACTCGCTGTCTTGGTTTTTCTTTAGAGTCAGGATAAAAAAAAAATAGACTGACTACTATTATGAACTAGTAACTATAGAAACTAATAACCAACTTATGGCTTCGTATTGTCGAGATCCCCCAAACAGTCACTATATGAGGTATCGATCATATAGTTGTAGCAACTGCAAATTTTTCCAAAAAAATAAATTGGATCTGATCCGGGAATAATAAGGGGATGTAGATAAATTAAATGGAAGGACGATAGATAGAAAGAAAAAATATCAACGATATATGATTCCAATATGTATGGTTTATGAATCATTTTTTTTTTTATAAAAGAAAGGCAGTGTGATAAAGCATCAATACTGAAAAAGAGCCCCAAGTTAATAGAAACTGAGGAAATTAACTCGGAAACACATTTTGTTGGGAGCTCCATTGTCGAGTTCAGGCCTAATCATTGATGAAGAAGCTATAGGAACGACAGAACCCGTGACTGCATAGGATTCTATTGAAAACGAATCCTAATGATTCATTGGGTGGGATGGCGGAACGGACCAGGAACCAATTAATTAAATTTTTCTGAAACAGTCATGGGTTGACCCTACAAATGAAGCAGAAAGGAGTCAATATTCGCCCGCGAAACGTTGATTTTTTAGATTAAAAAATTTATATTAAAAAAAAAAAAAAAGAATTCGTTATGTTATAATGTGTTAGATTTAAGTTAAAAAAAAAAACATTAACTAAATAAATTAACTTATTATATTTTACTTATTATAGTATTATAGTTATGTACTATATACTTAATACTTAGAATACTTAATTATATAATACTTAATACTTAGAATACTTAATTATATAATACTTAATACTTAGAATACTTAATTATATACTTATAGTTATGTATTATATACATATTTTACTTATTTTTATATATACTTATACTTTTCTTATACTTTTTTTGTATATGTTTTTGTATATGTTATTTATTGTTATATTATTAATATATATTATTGTTATATTATTAATATATATTATATAAATATATAAATTATATATCACATTAATTACATTATAATACATATATATTAATTATATATATGTATTATATGTATCTTAATTTAATATAATAAATTGCTTAATATAATTAATATAAAATATTAATATAAAATTGAATATTTTTAATATTTATTTAATATTGAATTTAATATAAAATATTTATTTTATATAATAAATTTTTATATAATAAATATATAATAATAAAATATATATATATAATAAATATATAATAAAATATTAAAATATAATAAATATTAATTTAATAAAATATATATTATTTATATTATTAATTATTAAATTATTAATTATTATTAATTTTATTTAATTATATATATTGTTATTTTAATTATATATATTGTTATTATTATATATATATTGTTATTATATATTATATCACTTATATTATATTATTAATTAGATTTATATTATTAATTAGATAATATTATTAATTAGGTAATATTTAATTAGATAATATTTTAAATAATATTTTAATTAGAAGATAATATTTTAATTAGATAATATTTATATAATATATTATATAATTATTTACATATTTATATATTTATAATCTTATACATTTATTATACATTTAGAATTTATATATTCAAACTTATATATATCTTGTAGGTAAAGTAAATATATTGGGTAAAGGTAAACATATCTTGCATGCAGCTTTCCTATGTAATATCAAAAAATCCCACTATTTAGTGTATTTTAGTATATTATTAATAAAATACATGTGTAATATTATTGAATACTTTATCTTTATATTGAATTGTTTCTTCTTTCGCGAGGAGCCGGATGAGAAGAAACTCTCATGTCCGGTTCTGCAGTAGAGATGGAAGAGGGAAACAACCATCAACTATAACCCCAAAAGAACCAGATTCCGTACACAACATAGAGGAAGAATGAAAGGAATATCTTATAAAGGCAATCATATTTGTTTTGGAAGATACGCTCTTCAGGCACTTGAACCCGCTTGGATCACAGCTAGACAAATAGAAGCGGGACGAAGAGCACTGACCCGATACGCACGTCGTGGTGGAAAAATATGGGTACGTATATTTCCCGACAAACCTGTTACAGTAAGATCTACAGAAACACGTATGGGTTCGGGGAAAGGGTCTCCCGAATATTGGGTATCCGTTGTTAAACCGGGTCGAATACTTTATGAAATGGGCGGAGTATCCGAAACTGTGGCCAGAGCAGCCATTTCAATAGCTGCGTACAAAATGCCTATACGAACTCAATTTATTATTGCGGGATAGAGATGTAGAACAAAAGAAAAGGGCATTAGGAATGAATGAAAAAATACAATTGCGGGTTTATTTTTTTCTGGACAGATAATATTTCTTTTCTTTCTTCGTCCTTTGCATTGAAAGAGCAGATAAAAAATGATATGATTCAACCTCAGACCCTTTTAAATGTAGCGGATAATAGCGGGGCTCGAAAATTGATGTGTATTCGAATTTTAGGAACTAGTAATCGCCGATATGCTCATATTGGTGACGTTATTGTTGCTGTAATCAAAGAAGCAGCGTCCAGTATGCCCCTCAAAAGATCAGAAGTAATTAGAGCTGTAATTGTACGTACGTGTAAAGAACTCAAGCGTGAAAACGGTATGAGAATACGATATGATGACAATGCAGCAGTTGTCATTGATCAAAAAGGAAATCCAAAAGGGACTCGAGTTTTTGGTGCAATCGCCTGGGAATTGAGAGAATTCAATTTCACTAAAATTGTCTCATTAGCTCCTGAAGTATTATAAATATTAGTAGATGAAATTATGATATAGTAGAATATCTGAAATAGAAAAATTAGTAGATTGTGTCTCAAGCATATACTTTTTTTATGAATTCATAAAAAAAAAATAAATAAACACGTTGATTATATCAAAATTAGGAAGCAACTATAATTATAGTTCATCATGGGTAGGGACACTATTTCCGAAATAATAACTTCTATAAGAAATGCTGACATGAAAAAAAAAGGAACGGTTCGAATAGCATCTACTAATATCACCGAAAACGTTGTTAAAATACTTCTGCGAGAAGGTTTTATTGAAAACGTTAGAAAACATCGAGAAAGTAAGAAAAATTTCTTGGTTTCAACCCTGCGACATAACAGAACTAGGGAAAGAATATATAAAACTATTTTAAAGCGTATCAGCCGACCAGGTCAACGAATCTATTCCAACTACCAACAAATTCCTAGGATTTTAGGCGGAATGGGGATTGCTATTCTTTCTACTTCTCGAGGTATAATGACAGATCGAGAAGCTCGCCTAGAAGGCGTTGGGGGAGAAATTTTGTGTTATATATGGTGATCCTTTTCCGACGGCATCCTAATTTGATCTCTAACTTCTCAGTTGTGAAAAGAATGAAAAGAAAAAGAGAGGAAAAGTGAGTTATATGACTGCTCCCCCATTAATTGATACTTCAAGGAAAGGTTACCCGGAATAAAAGAACAAAAATGGATTCATGAGGGTTTAATTACTGAATCACTTCTCAATGGTATGTTTCGGGGAGGATCCGACACGGTTTTATCCTGATACTACCAGGAGATAGAGTCAAAACGAAGTAAGTAGTTATGATTCAACCGGCGGGGGACATATAATTTATAGACTTCGCAACGAAGTTTTGAACGATTAGGAGATTTTTTGAATTTCATTCGTGGGGGGATACAATTCGAGGCTCAAAAATTAAGGAAACCTTTTTTTATTTCAAAGAATAGATTAAGAATCAAGGTAAGGAATCATAAATATGAAAAAAAGGGCTTCTGTTCGTAAAATTTGTAAAAAATGTCGACTGATCCGTAGGCGCGGACGAATTATAGTGACTTGTTCTAGTCCAAGACATAAACAGAGACAAGGATAATCTTTTGAGTTTTCTAAAGGAAGGATAAGGATCAATGTAAAAATAAAGAATCTGTTTTAACATGAAATGGATATCTCCGTATATTTCTGACTCATATTTATGAGATGATAAAATATGACAAAACGTATACCAAGAATTAGTTTACGTAGAAAAGGACGTATTGGTTCGCGTAAGCGTAAGAATGGACGTAGAATACCAAAAGGAATTATTCATGTTCAAGCGAGTTTCAACAATACCATTGTAACTGTTACAGATATACGAGGGCGAGTGGTTTCTTGGTCCTCCGCGGGTACTTCTGGATTCAAAGGCAAAAAAAGAGGAACACCTTTTGCTGCTCAAGTCACAGCGGCAGATGCTATTCATACAGTAGTGCATCAAGGTATGAAACGCGCAGAAGTCATGATAAAGGGTCCTGGTCCCGGACGAGATGCAGCATTACGAGCTATTCGTCGAAGTGGTATACTATTAAGTTTCGTACGCGATGTAACTCCTATGCCACATAATGGATGTAGACCCCCTAAAAAAAGACGTATATAGAAATAAGAATTGAACGGATTTCAAGTCAAGAGAAATAAACGATTCAATAATCTAATCAAATAACAATAATATATTATTATGGTTCGAGAGGAAATAGCAGGATCCACTCGAACACTACAGTGGAAGTGTGTTGAATCAAGAATAGACAGTAAGCGTCTTTATTATGGGCGTTTCGTTCTGTCCCCACTTATGAAAGGTCAAGCCGATACCATGGGTATTGCTATGCGACGGATTTTACTTGAAGAAATAGAAGGAACATGTATAACACGTGCAAAATCTGAAAAAGTACCACATGAATATTCTACGATAGTGGGTATTGAAGAATCAGTACATGAAATTTTAATGAATTTGAAAGAAATTGTATTAAGAAGTAATCTATATGGCATTCGAGACGCATCCATTTACGTCAAAGGCCCCAGATACATAACAGCTCAAGATATTATTCTACCGCCGTCTGTGGAGATAGTTGACACTACACAGCATATAGCTACCCTGACAGAGCCTCTTGATTTGTGTATTGGATTACAAATCCAAAGAGATCGCGGATATCGTATGAGACCCACAAATAACTCTCAAGATGGAAGTTATCCTATAGATGCTGTATCCATGCCTGTTCGAAATGCGAATCATAGTATTTATTCTTATGGGAATGGAAATGAAAAACAAGAGATCCTTTTTCTAGAAATATGGACAAATGGAAGTTTAACTCCTAAAGAAGCACTCCACGAAGCTTCTCGTAATTTGATTGATTTATTTATTCCTTTTCTACATGCAGAGGAAAAGGACATTAATTTCGAAGAAAATAAAAGCAGATTTACTTTACCCCCTTTTACCTTTCATGATAGATTAGCTAATCTAAAGAAAAACAAAAAAGAAATTGCATTGAAATGTATTTTTATTGACCAATCAGAATTGCCTTCCAGGACCTATAATTGTCTCAAAAGGTCCAATATACATACATTATTGGACCTTTTGAGTAACAGTCAAGAAGATCTTATGAAAATTGAATATCTTCGGATAGAAGATGTAAAACAGATAGTGGACATTCTACAGAAGCATTTCACAATTAATTTACCTAAGACTAAGTTTTCATTTTAAATCTATCACAATTACTTCATCTTTTTCTTTTTTTTTTTTTTTTTTTTTTTCTATTTTAGAAAAAAGTTTATTTATATTTTATTTTATATTTTATATAAAAATGTAATATAAAAAAAGTAATATAAAAAAAGTTGTAATATAAAAAAAGTTATAGTTATATTATATAGTTTATTATATATAAATATATAGTTTAAATATATAGTTTATTATATATAAAATCTAAATAATATATATAAATAATATATATAATAAATAAAATAAAAAATATAAAAAAAGAAGAAATTTTTTATTTAATCTTAAGCACAATCCCTATTGAGATGGATTAAAAATAATGTATCTAGGGAAGATTCAGTTTGAATCGACTATTCCCTAGATACCTACGCGCAGTATTTCACGGTTGAATCAATTTAAAAAAGACCTAAAGTAAGGGATTTATCAATAGGTAATGTTGCTCCAATACCTAACCAAAGAGCTACTGCGGTACCGATCAAAAAGACTGTTGTAGCTACTGGACGACGAAATGGATTTTGGAATTTATTGACATTCTCCAAAAAGGGTACTGTTAATAATCCCGCGGGTACTGAAACCATTAAAAGAACACCCAACAACTTATTGGGTACTGTGCGAAGTATTTGAAATACGGGAAAGAAGTACCATTCGGGTAATATTTCCAAAGGGGTTGCAAATGGATCCGCCGGTTCACCAATCATTGAGGGTTCTAGGACCGCTAAGCCTACGTTACATGCTATAGTACCCAAAATAACTACTGGAAAAATATATAAAAGGTCGTTGGGCCATGCGGGTTCTCCGTAATAATTATGTCCCATCCCTTTAGCCAATTTAGCTCTTAATACAGGATCATTCAAGTCAGGTTTCTTTGTTATTGGGATAGATGAATTCTTATGGATCCACCCTCCGAAAGAACCGGACATGAGAATTTTTCATCATCCGGCTCGAGCAAGAATCAAATCAAAGGAATGACAGAAGTAGATCTATATCAAATCTATATTTCATCCATATCTACACATATAGAGTGACTCCATGTAAGAAAATATTTATCGAACTCCATTTTTCCGGAGTTGCAACTATTCATTGGCAAGAATTAAGTTCTTACAGGTAAATGCTCAATATCCAAGTAGGCTTCAAAATTGGATCATGATCAAGTGCTTTTTGGATTATCTCATATCTTGTGATTGGTATTTATTCTCACAATATCGCGAGTCTTCTTATAAATACAAAGAATTTACTTGTTACTAATACAGTTTAACCTCTGTTTTTCCTTAGATCCCTTATTTCACTCCGATAATATCATGGATCCGGATGGATGCAAAGGAAATGGATGCATTTTCATACTATAAACAAGTAAGTAGAATAGATCGAACATAATCCAGATTATGTCACATCATCTATTTTACAGGATCTTACGGAGCCTGTCCATGCATAACATGGATTCGGGTATGATCATGGAAAAGATTCTCCTCAAGCGAACCGGCCTATCTTCCGCTACGTAGGGGGACTCGCGCGGTGATTGGATGCGGAGACACATTTGATCGTGAATTCCAATGTGGTGGATAAATTCATATATCCGCATGGCCCAATCAATAGTTCAAGTCACACACTCCCATAATCCATCTTCTCTTCGGAGGATCCACTTCAACTATTCATATCAAAGTATCAAATAAAGAATACTTCGGAGTTGAAGAGAAATATCCAAATAATATGTATATGTCTTATTTTTTTTTTTTTTTTTTTTCAATAATCCATATTTGTAGCAATAAGATACTATTGTTCCTTTCCGAGATAATATATGATCGATTACAAATATCTATGATCTGTCTTCTTTAGTTTATAAAGGACCTGAAATACCTTGCTTACGTATCATTGAGAAGTGCATTAACATAAATACGGCAGTAAGAAGAGGTAATACAAAAGTGTGTAAACTATAAAAACGAGTCAAAGTGGATTGACCCACACTAGCACTTCCGCGTAATAACTCTACCAAAGGCGATCCTATTACAGGAATAGCTTCAGGTACACCTGTCACAATTTTTACTGCCCAATAACCAATTTGGTCCCAAGGTAAGGAATAACCAGTTACACCAAAAGATGCAGTCAATACAGCGAGAACTACACCCGTAACCCAAGTTAATTCGCGAGGTTTTTTAAATCCGCCTGTGAGATACACACGAAATACGTGCAAAATCATCATTAGAACCATCATACTTGCTGACCATCGATGAACTGATCGGATTAACCAACCAAAGTTGGCCTCAGTCATTATGTATTGAACAGAGGAAAAGGCCTCTGTAACAGTTGGTCGATAGTAAAAAGTCATAGCAAAACCCGTAGCTACTTGTACTAAAAAACAAGTAAGTGTGATCCCCCCTAAACAATAAAATATGTTGACGTGAGGAGGAACATATTTACTAGTTATATCATCTGCAATCGCCTGAATCTCGAGACGCTCTTCGAACCAGTCATATACTTTATTGAGATAGGTAAACCAAGGAACCCCCCCCCCCCCCCCCCGAGAACCGTATATGAGAATTTCATCTCGTACGGCTCAAACAAAAACATACAAATACTGTTTCAACGGATATGTAATAAAAAATTTTAACTTTTTAGCCACTTGATTCAATCTACCCCGAAGATCCGAAGAAATAAAAATCTGAAATCTGTTCTTTGTGATGATAATGCTAAAAAATATCAAGTTAGCTCATCCGTCTTTCTTTTTTATATTTATTATATTGATTATTACAGGCTTCTTGAATCTTCTCTTCCCCTATTTAGTATTTTATTTGAGTTTTTTTGCGTAATGAAAATTGACTATTGTTTTACTTTTGATAGGAATTCTCTTGTTGAGACCCTATGAATCACTTGAAACCTCAGATTCATACTAGAACCACGATGATTCATCAATAAGTCCCCAAACAAAACTCAAAGGTTCTCCGAGTAAGAACCATTTGATCATCACTTATTTAAAGTACATAGTTCTGAAAGAAGAAAAATTGTTTGACTTAGGAAATACCTTTTTTAATTTTTTTTTTTTTGAGTCCGGTTACGAGGTTTGAATAATAGGTATGAATCATAGTCAAAATATTTCTTTTCTTGATCTATTCAATATATTTATTTCGTGCTTCGGAAACTAGAATAAATATAAATATCCGACGAGGTAGAATCATCTCTATCGAGATGACAGATCCATTTTCTGTATATAAATAGGATCAATTATAACAAGTCACACACTCATATTCCGGAAATACCGAAACAAAGGAATTTCACAGTTGAACTACCAAAATGGACTAGAAATCCGAGTCCTAAGTTGTTTTTTTTTTTTTACTAGTACTTCATTGCTCTTATGAACCTAACTCACTGAAATTCCATCCAATAGAACGGAAGAATTATAAATCTCCAAAATAATAGATAAGAATACCGCAAATAGAGCCATTGCGACTCCCATAAGAGGAGTAGTACCCCAGCCCGGAGCTACTTTACCATATTCCGAATTCAACGGTTTCAATAAATCCCCTACAAGAGTTCGTCTTGGCCCAGATCTAGAACTACCCTCAACAGTTTGTGTAGCCATAAATACTATTTCATCGGTTAAGATCCGTTGACTTTGTATACCATTCCGTTGTAGTTTTAAATAAACTATCTTATTGTAGACCCATCGCGATCTTGAAATCGAATAATGGAAACAGCAACCTTAGTCGCCATCTCCATATCTGGTTTACTTGTAAGCTTTACTGGGTACGCCTTATATACTGCTTTTGGACAACCCTCTCAACAACTAAGAGACCCATTCGAGGAACACGGGGACTAGTCGAAGTAATGAACCTCCCAATATGGGAGGTTCATTACTTCAATTGAGATAATGAAAAATCATTTCATTTTTTTAGTCGGAACCTTAGGAGGGTCTCGAAAAAAGATAGCGAAAAAAATTATCCCTAGAGTAGAGACTAACAGGAATGTATAAACCAATGCTTCCATGGATTCGATCGTGGTTTACAATTATAGCTTCCAAATCTATTCATCTTGGATCATTTATCAATCAGATAAAGAAAGGGAAAGAGTCAAAGAAAAGCAGTGATTCAAGTCACGATTTCTCCGCCACCTATCCCATGTA